TGAAGTGCTTCTTTAGGAGTTAAACTCCCATTTGTCCATATTTCGAGAAAAAGTATCTCTTGCTTTTCATTCCCATTTCCATAAGAATGAACACTATGAGTCGCATTTCGAACAGGCATGAATACAGCATCTATCGGATAAATTCCGTTTTGAAAGTTATTTGGCGGTTTTATACAATAGCCGCGATTCCTCTCGATTTGTAATCCAATACACAACTCAATTGGTTCCGTTAGGCTAGCTATAGGCTGTGTATTATCAACGATTTCCACAGAAGGCGGTAAGATGATGTCTTGAGCAGTTACATATCCAGGACCTTTGACACAAATAGACGCGTTACGAGTTCCATACAAATTGCTTCTCAATACAATTTCTTTTAAATTCATGAAAATTTCATGTACTGATTCTTGAATACCTGCTATAGTAGAAAATTCGTGTGGTATTTTCTCAGATTTTGCACGTGTGATACATGTTCCTTCTATTTCTCCAAGTAAAGCCCTTCGCATCGCAATGCCTATTGTGTCGGCTTGACCCTTCATAAGTGGAGACAGAATAAAGCGTCCATAAAAAAGACGCTTACTGTCGGCTCTTGATTCAACACACTTCCACTGTAGTGTCCGAGTAGATATTGTTACTTTCTCTCGAACCATAATAATATTATTTTTGATCAAATCATTGAATTATTTGTTTCTCTTGAAATCTCTTCAATGTTTATTTTTACACGCGTCTTTTTTTAGGGGGCCTACAGCCATTATGTGGCATAGGGGTTACATCCCGGACGAAACTCAATAGTATACCACTTCTACGAATAGCTCTTAATGCCGCATCTCTTCCTAGACCAGGACCTTTTATCATGACTTCGGCTCGTTGCATACCTTGATCCACTACTGTCCGAATAGCATTTCCTGCTGCGGTTTGAGCAGCAAATGGTGTCCCTCTTCTTGTGCCCCTGAAGCCACAAGTTCCAGCGGAGGACCAAGAGATCACCCGACCCCGTACGTCTGTAACGGTCACAATAGTATTGTTGAAACTTGCTTGAACATGAATAACTCCTTTTGGTATTTTACGTGCATTCTTACGTGAACCAATACGTCCATTCCTGCGCGAACCAATTCTTGGTAAAGGTTTTGCCATATTTTATCATCTCATAAATATAAGTCAGGGGTCTATGGATATATCCATTTCATGTCAAAATAGATCCTTTATTTTTATTTATACATCGGATCGTCCCTGTTTCGAAGGACTAGCCTTGTCTTTGCTTATGTCTCGGGTTGGGGCAAATTACTATAATTCGTCCCCGTCGACGTATCAGTCGACATTTTTCACAAATTTTACGAGCGGAGGCCCTTATTTTCATATTTGTCATTCCTTAATTTTGAATATACATAATTTTTTGAAGAAAATAAGTTTCTTTAAATTTTGAAATCGTGAATTGTAGCCCTATGAAAGGAATGTTGAAGTTGAAAAAATTACCTAATCATTATCATTCGAATCTTTGTTGCGCAGTCTATAAATTAGACGTTCTCTGGTCGCAGCATAACGACTTACTTCTATTTTGACTCCATCTCTTAGTAGTATACGTATAAAACAAAACTACGTCGGATCTTTCCTGAAGCATACCCTAAAACCTAATCTTCATTATCGAAACGAACTTGGAAGATACCATTAGTAAGTGATTCAACAATTCAACCTTCTTGACTCCATTTTTGCTCTTTCATTCCATCTAAAACCTCTTGAAGTATCAACTAATGTAATGCAGGAGGAATTATATTATAAACCTTTTCTTTCTCTTTTTTTTTTTCCCCAAGTAGGAAGTTCTGATACAGTTTGGATGTCCGAAGGATTACCATATATAACACAAGATTTCTCCACCGATTTTTTCCAGTCGAGCCTCTCGGTCTGTCATTATACCCCGAGAAGTAGAAAGAATTACAATCCCCATCCCGCCTAAAATTCTAGGAATTTTTTGATAGTTAGAATAGATTCGTAGACCAGGTCGACTGATCTGTTTTAAATTTAGACTAGTTCCATATGCCCCTTTCCTATTCCTTCTATGTCGTAGAGTTAAAACCAAAAAAATCTTGTTGCCTTCCCGATGTTTCCTCACATTTTCAATAAAACCTTCTCGCAAAAGTATTTTAATAATTTTTTCGGTGATGTTAGTAAATGCTACTCGGACAGTTCCTTTTCTATCCATGTCCGCGTTTCGTATAGAGGTTATTATGTCAGCAATAGTGTCCCTACCCATGATAAACTCAATTTATCGTTGCCCCCTAATTTTGATATAATCAACATACTCTTTTTTTTTTTTGTCTTTTTATGAATTCATAATTTTATTATATTAAAGGTATATGCGTGAACCGCAATCTACTAAATTATTCCATTCAAATACTCTAACTATATCAGGGTCTCATCTTAAATGTTATATCTCATCTTATATCTTATAATGTTTTATCTTACAATACTTCAGGTGCTAATGAAACTATTTTAGTGAAATTTAACTGTCTCAATTCCCGGGCGATCGCACCAAAAATTCGAGTTCCCTTTGGATTTCCTTCTTGATCAATGACAACTGCAGCATTGTCATCATATCGTATTATCATACCGTTGTCACGTTTGAGTTCTTTACAAGTACGTACAATTACAGCTCTGATCACTTCTGATCTTTCTAGAGGTGAATTTGGTACTGCTTCCTTGATCACAGCAACGATAACGTCACCAATATGCGCATATCGGCGATTACTAGTCCCTATGATTCGAATACACATCAATTCTCGGGCTCCGCTGTTATCTGCTACATTCAAATGGGTCTGAGATTGGATCATATCATTTTTTAATCTGTTATTTCAATGCAAAGGGCAAAAAAAAAAAGAAATATTTTTGTTCAAAAAAAAAAAAAGAAACTGTCGATTGTTTTTTTTTTTTTCATCCCAAGGGCCTTTTTTCCTTTGGTTCTATATTCCTATCCCGAAATAATGAATTGAGTTCTTATAGGCATTTTGGACGCTGCTATTGAAATAGCCTTTCTGGCTATATTTTCTGCTACTCCGCCCATTTCATAAAGTATTCTACCTGGTTTAACGACAGCTACCCAATATTCGGGAGATCCTTTCCCTGAACCCATACGCGTTTCCGTGGGTCTTGCGGTAACTGGTTTGTCAGGAAATATACGTACCCATATTTTTCCACCGCGTCGGGCATTTCGTGTCATTGCCCGACGCCCCGCTTCTATTTGTCTAGATGTAATCCAAGCGGGTTCAAGTGCTTGAAGAGCATATCTACCGAAACAAATCCGATTACCTCGATAAGATATTCCTTTCATTCTTCCTCTATGTTGTTTACGGAATCTGGTTCTTTTGGGGTTATAGTGGATGGTTGTTTCTCAATTCCATCTCTACTACAGAACCGGACATGAGAGTTTCTTCTCATCCAGCTCCTCGCGAACGAAATGATTAAAAAAAACATATACATGTAATTGATGAATAATATACTAAATCATGGGATTCTTTGAGATTTCGCCTAATCTATTTATTAGAAATTTATATATCTTTTTTTATTCTATATAATAACTATGACTACGTATTCTATTTATATATTCTATATAATTAGAATTCTATTTAGATAGTCTATTTGCGATTTATATAAATTCGATTTATAGAAATTATAGAAAATTTTTTTATGGATTTATAACTAATTAGTTCTCTTTTTAGATAATGTTGTTTTTGTTATAACGTTATAACAAATGTTTAGTTTTTCTATTCTGATTATGATATCAGATCGCTTAAAATTTATAAATCTAATGACATAAAATAAAAACTTTCGCGGGCGAATATTTACTCTTTCAATAATTAGTTCATTTGTAGAATTAATCCATGACCTTTCAGAATAAATATAAATGGATTGTCTCCAGGTCCCTTTCGCCATCCTGCCCAATAAATCATTAAGATTAGTTTGCAAACGAATCTTTTGTATTTACGGGTTCCATCGTTCCCATCGCTTCTCGATTAATGGTTAGGTCTTAATTCTACAATGGAGCCCCTAATGCAATTTGGTCTTGAGTCAAATTTCTCAGTCTTTATCGGCTCGAGGCTCTTGATTTTTTGTTCTATGAACAGATTCATTGAATTATAGATTAATCCGTATTGATGCTTTATTACATTGGCTTTTATGAGCTGATTCATAGACCTTACATATTGGAATCATATATCATTGATATTATTTTTCTCTCTTCTCTTTCTCTCACCCTTCCATTTATCTGCATAATTTTATGTTTTGCTTTAGAATAATCAGATTGGTTTTTCTTTTGTTTATGCAAAAAAGATTTCAATTGCTACAATGATATGACTAATATATCATATCTTGACTTTCTTTGAATCCAGATAATGCGAAGCGATGAGTTGGTTATTAGTTCTATACTTATTAGTTCATAGTAGGGGTCAGCCCGCTTTTTTTTAATCCTGACCCTAAAAAACCACCGAGTCACACACTAAGCATAGCAATTATATCAAATTACCAATCGAATTTTTTTTTTATTTTATTCAACCCTATAGAATTAAGAATTAGCGGAACGCCTTTTTGTTTTGATTGACCAAAAAAAATAATGAAAGAATTTAGTATTTTTTGTTCTATCACTGGATAGAACGTAAAGACAAGGCAAGTAAGGGTTTATTATTCCTCGTCTACAAATATCCAAATTTTTATGCCTAAGACCCCATAAATAGTCCTAACTGTATAGGAACAATAATCAATTTTAGCTCGAATGGTTTGTAGAGGAACCCTGCCCTCTCTAATCCATTCGGCGCGTGCAATTTCTTTTCCGTCAAGACGTCCTGCAATTTGTACTTGAATTCCTTTTGTATCTGCCTGTTCAGTTAATTCAATAGCCTTTTTCATTGCTTTGCGAAAGGACACTCTATTCTTTAATTGTCCGGCTATAAATTCGGCAAGAATATTAGGATGCCCATAAGGATTTTCAATTCTTGTAATAGCAATGTTGAGTTTTC